TTTCAATAACAAGTATTTTTGAATCAAATAAAATAACTTTTTTTATCTTATCTAATTTGTTGCAACAAAAAATAAAAAATGGCCCGTGACACGGGCCAGGACGCGGAAATAAAAAAAGACTTTTCGGACGAAATGAAAAATAAAAATAAAGAATAGATTAAAAAAAAAATATAGAATTCTAATTTCTAATATTTGAATTTTAATATTCTATTAAAATTTAAATATTAATAATTATAATAATTAATAGAATATAATAATTAATAGAATAATATATTATTAATATAATATTAAGATAATATTAAGAATTATAGTAATTAATTAATTAATAGTAATTAATATAGTAAATTACTAGAATTATAATTCTAAATAATACTAATTAGAATACTAATATATTAAGAGTAATATAATAATAATATAGTAATATTAAAGTAATAAAAAAGGTAAAAAAAAAAGAAAGTATAGAAGAAGGACTTTTTTTTTTAAGCCCTACTTGTTGTGTATTGTTGTGTAATGTAACATAGGAATTATCTTTTCTCAATTGGGAGAGATGGCTGAGTGGACTAAAGCGTCGGATTGCTAATCCGTTGTACGAGTTATTCGTACCGAGGGTTCGAATCCCTCTCTTTCCGGTTCCGTTGATGACTTGGTATTTTTTTTTCAAGTCTTTTTCTTTATTTATTTTCTAATAGTTAAAGATGTAGAATAGATAAAATTCTAAGAACATTTAATAAAAATATAAAAATAAAAATCAAGTAAGGAAAAAGCCTTATTTTTTTTTTTATTCTTCACGTCCAGGATTACGCCCTGGATCATTAGATAAAAATCCAAAGATGAAAAGGGAAACAAAGAATATTACTACTGTGTAAACAAAGAGTTTGAGAGTAAGCATTAGACAATCTCCAAGATCTTTTTTTTTTGTTTGGAAAAAAAGAAAATAGATTCTCTATTTTTATACCATATATCCTATTTTGACACCAAGAAATGAAGTGGTTTCTAGAAATTTTTCGAAATAGAAAAGCATTTTTCTAAATTCATTTGTAATAAGAGTCGAGTCTTTCGTGCCAAAAATTTTCTTTCATACCGAAAATTACATATTTCGGGGGGCTCTAACCGAATAGGTTTCTTTTAATAGAATGGAAAAAAGAGGAGCATGGGGTAGGTAATCTATATTTTTCACGTTTATACAATAACTTCAATGTTTGAATCAAGGGCCTATACTATAAGACTTATCTGATCTTATCAATTATTAGAATTTTTTATCTTGAATAAATCATGAATTATTCTAGGACAGTATTCAAAATCTCATCGAAAACTTACAGCAGCTTGCCAAACAAAGGCTAATAGAAAAAAGAACAGAGGGATTACTGGCATAACATCTACGATTGGATTCAAAAAAGCGTAGGCTTCAGGCAATTTTGTGAAGAAAAAACTGCTTGAATAAAGGGCAAAATTAAGACAGATACAAATCAAATTTAAAATATTAAGCATAACAAACATTTTGTTCTTGAAGATAATTGTATTTTGACTGAGTTATTAATATTCATATAAAAATGGATATAAATTAATATTAATATAAAATAGAGTTAAGGTAGACAAAAAACTTTAAACTCAGCCAATCAAAAATCCTTCAATTATCAGCTAAAAAAAGAATAAAAGAAATCATATTTTCATACAATATCTTAATGGAATTCTATATTATGATCAATAAATTCAGTTTAATTCTATATCTACACATATCAAAATACGAACAACAAGCTAATCCAGTTCATAGATATTTTGGGGGACGGGAATTGACAAAGAACCAATACCAATATTAGTTTTATTAGTTTTGAATAAAAATAGAAATGGGGCGTGGCCAAGCGGTAAGGCAACGGGTTTTGGTCCCGCCATTCGGAGGTTCGAATCCTTCCGTCCCAGAGCATATTTATTTTCTATATCAAAATTATATATATCAAAATAAAGATTGTTTTTTTGAACAACAAAAGTAAGACGGGTTTTTCATTATATCTTTATCCTCGGGCTGGTTTAGGGTAAAAAAAAAAAGGAAACAATGAATTCATCTGAACCTCTTTGGCTTTGTACCTATAAAAAGAGAGTCTAGCATCCAATAAGATGGAATCGTTCTTTATTTGAATTTGATTTCTCATTCATTATCCCACACCCCATGATCATTTTCAATGTCTGTTCGAATCTCATTAACAAACAAAGAAAATACATATGTTACACATTTCTTTTTCGACCTATTCATTTGTTTTATTTTAAATCATTGATGGTTTAATCTGAATCTGAATATGGGATTTATCTCTTTTATGATGATAAAACGGAGTCCTTACTATAAAACGTTATTCAAATAATGATATCGAGATAAGTTATTTTTTAATTAAATGATTTTTTATGAGTCCTTGGTACTTGAAGAAGTGTGGGATTCACGACTCGTTCCTATCGAGTCACTTGAAGATGAAGATTCCAAGAGAACTACTTATTTCTTCGTCTTATCTTATTGGTTTGCTAATATTCGTATTGGAAATCAAAAAATATTTATATGATTCAATAAAATATGGGGTTAATTTGAATTAATTCTTTTGTTTTCTTCATTGTGTATTTTTTTATTAACAGATTTACATTCATATTGACAACAGTGTATCAAATAAATATAATCCGATCTGGGTAATTAGATCTTATCTGTAGATTTATTTATATCTATTCCAGTGGTTTGGTTTTTTTTTTTTTTTTCTTCATTCAAATGAAATGATAGGTTTATTGGATTTGCTGTGATACAAAAGTCTTTTTTTTGATTGTAAAAAAAAAATGGAAATGTATTGAATGTATTGTTATATTAGAAAAATGTATAAAAATGAATATTTCCATTTTTGAAATTATTTTCAATTTTAAATATAAGAATAGATAGCATAAGAGACAAGAGATAATCTATAAATTTTGACTTTATTAAACTTTATCTATTTTTTTATCCGAATCAATTAGAAATTTTTCTATTTCATTTCGTGTTCATTTCTTGTTAGTTTAATGTTTTGATTGTGTCGTATGATTCAATCTCTTTATTTATTCTCTTTGATTTATTTTGATTTTTGATTCCGATTCTATCTACATAACCTAATTATTTGTATTTGGGTTGCTAACTCAATGGTAGAGTACTCGGCTTTTAAGTGCGGCTAACAGCTTTTACACATTTGTACGAAGAAAGGGATTCGTCCATACCATCGGTATTATTTGTAAGACCACGACTGATCCTGAAAGGAATGAATGGAAAAAACAGCATGTCGTATCAATGGAGAATTCTGAGAATATTTGATTCTTACCGGATCGGCTCCAAACAAACCTTGTTTGAATTCTTGGTGCGTAACATAAAAACAAATAAATTCAAATTCAAAGTTGGGGTTGGGTCGAGTTAATAAATGGACAGAGCTCCGCGGCTCCAATTATAGGGAAATAAAAAAGCAACGAGCTCCCGTTCTTAATTTGAATGATTTTCCGATCTAATTAGACGTTAAAAATAGATTAGTGCCTAGTGCGGGAAAAGCTTTTTCTTGAGTGGATTTTCGATTTTTTTAATGAGTCCTAACTATTAGCTATTCTCCACTATGAAGTATGAAGGGGAGTTGAATGTGTAGAAGAAAAAGTATATTGATAAAGCAATTTTTTTTTCCAAAATCAAAAAAGAGTGATTGACTTGAAAAATTAAAGGATTTCTAGTCACCTATTACCCTATAAATGAACATAAACCAATTAGAAATGAACATAAACCAATTAGATGGAAAAAAGAGAGGATAGAGGGTCCGTTGGTGAGTTTAACTATTTCCGAGGTATCTATTCTTTTTATATTATACTATTTTGTTTTTATGGTATCGCACTATGTATCATTTAATAACCCAATAAACTCCCTATCTTTGCTTCAATCAAATCGAATTAAAAATGAAAATAGAGAAATCTCAAAGAAATTTAGAAATAGATAGATCTCGAAAAAATGACTTCCTATACCCACTTATCTTTCGGGAGTATATTTATACATTTGCTCATGATCGTGACTTAAATAGATCTATTTTGTTAGAAAATGTAAGTTATGACAATAAATATAGTTTACTAATCGTAAAACGTTTAATTACTCGAATGTATCAACAGAATCATTTGATTATTTCTGCTAATGATTCTAACCAAAATACATTTTTTAGGTATAACAAAAATTTGTATTTTCAAATGATATCGGAGGGGTTTGCAGTTATTGTGGAAATTCCATTTTCCTTACGATTAGTATCCTCTTTAGAAAGATCAGAAATAGTAAAATCTCATAATTTACGATCAATTCATTCAATATTTCCTTTTTTAGAGGGCAAATTCCCACATTTAAATTATCTGTCAGAGGGACTAATACCGTACCCCATCCATCTAGAAAAATTGGTTCAAATCCTTCGCTATTGGGTGAAAGATCCCTCCTCTTTGCATTTATTACGACTCTTTCTTCACGAGTATTGGAATTTGAACAGTCTTATTATTCCAAAGAAATCTATTTCCTTTTTTGTAAAAAAGAATCAAAGATTCTTCTTGTTCTTATATAATTCTCATGTATATGAATACGAGTCCGTTTTCTTTTTTCTTTGTAAGCAATCTTTTCATTTCCGATTAACATTTTATCAGGTCTTTCTTGAGCGAATATATTTCTATGGAAAAATAGAACATTTTGTAGAAGTCTTTACTAAGGATTGGGGGGACAGCCTATGCTTGCTCAAGGATCCTTTCATACATTATATTAGATATCAAGGAAAATCCATTTTTGTCTCAAAGGATACGCCTCTTCTGATGAAAAAATGGAAATATTACCTTGTCAATTTATGTCAATGTCATTTTGATGTGTGCTTTCAACCCCAAAAGATCCATATAAACCCATTTTCATTATACAAGCATTCTTTCGCCTTATTAGGTTATCTTTCAAGTTCAAGTGTACGACTAAACCTTTCAGTGGTACGGAGTCAAATGCTAGAAAATGC